GAACAGGCAGGTACAAAAGGAATTCAAGTACAAATTGCAGGGCGTATCGACGGAAAAGAAATTGCGCGTGTCGAATGGATCAGAGAGGGTAGGGTTCCTCTACAAACCATTCGAGCTAAAATTGATTATTGTTCCTATACAGTTGGAACTATCTATGGGGTATTAGGCATCAAAATTTGGATATTTGTAGACGAGGAAGAATAAACCTTTATTTGACTTGTCTTTACGTTCTATCGGCAATACAAAAAAAAGAAAAAAATGACAAACTCTTTCATTCTTTTTATGTTAAATAAAAACAAAAATGGGCAATTCTATAAGGTTGAATAAAAATTCAATTAATTTTTTGATATTGAGATAATTGCTATGCTTAGTGTGTGACTCGTTGGTTTTTTTAGGGTTAGGGTTCAAAAACACGGACCGGCCCATACATAGTATGAACTAATAACTATAGAACTAATAACCAACTCATCGCTTCATATTATCTAGATAGAAAGAACCGGTCACGATATGATATATTGGTTATATCATTGTAGCAACGGAAAGTTTTTTTGCATAATAAAAAAAAGAAAAACAAATTTGATTATAAGTTGTGAAGCAATAACAATAAAAATGCGGATAAATGGAAGGGTGAGAGAAAGAGAGAAAAAGAATATCAATGCTATATGATTCCAATATGTAAGGTCTATGAGTGATCTTATAAAGGATAGTGTAATAAAGCATCAATACTAATTTGATTGATCTATAATTAGATGAGTTTGTTCATAGAACAAAAAAATCAAGAGCCCCGAGTCAATAAAGACTGAGAAAATTGACTCAAGAACATATTTCATTTTCATTAGGAGCTCCATTGTAGAATTCAGGCCTAACCATTAATTGAGAAGCGATGGGAACGACGAAACCTGTGGATGCATAAGATTCTATTGAAAACGAATCCTAATGATTCACTGGGTAGGATGGCGGAACAAACCCGGGACCAATCCACTTTTATTCTGAAAGGTCATGTCATGGGATAGCCCTACAACTGAAATAGATATTGAAAGAGTAAACATTCGCCCGCGAAAGTTTTTATTTTATTAGATTTATAAATTTCGGTCAATCCGATATGATAATAAAAAAGACAAAATAAAATAAAGATTCGTTATAACAAAATGACATTATATTATCTATAACATTATCTCTAAATAATCTATAAAATAATTATCTATAACTATAAATAGAAAAATAGAATATATATTTAAGTTTAATTAATTATATAAACTATCAAAACAAGATATACAAATTTATAATAGATTAGATAAAATCTCAATGAATCCCACGATTCAGTATATTATTCATTAAATACATGTATATTATTTTATAATTGTTTCATTCGTGAGGAGCTGGATGAGAAGAAACTCTCATGTCCGGTTCTGTAGTAGAGATGGAATGAATTGATAAACAACCATCAACTATAACCCCAAAAGAACCAGATTCCGTAAACAACATAGAGGAAGAATGAAAGGAATATCTTATAGAGGTAATTGTATTTGCTTCGGTAGATATGCTCTTCAGGCACTTGAACCCGCGTGGATCACATCTAAACAAATAGAAGCAGGGCGGCGAGCAATGACACGAAATGTGCGCCGAGGTGGAAAAATATGGGTACGTATATTTCCAGACAAACCAGTTACAGTAAGACCCGCGGAAACGCGTATGGGTTCAGGGAAAGGATCTCCCGAATATTGGGTGGCTATCGTTAAACCGGGTAGAATACTTTATGAAATGGGCGGAGTAGCAGAAAATATAGCCAGAAAGGCTATTTCAATAGCGGCATCCAAAATGCCTATACGAACTCAATTCATTATTTCAGGATAGGAATGTAAAACCAAAGGAAAGAGGTCTTTGGAATAAAAAAAACAATTGTAGATTTCTTTTTTTTTATTTATTTTGGACAAACAATATTTCTTTTTTTTTACTTCGCCCCTTTGCATCAAAAGAGCAAATTAAAAAAAATGATATGATTCAACCTCAAACCCATTTAAATGTAGCGGATAACAGCGGGGCCCGAGAATTGATGTGTATTCGAATTATAGGAGCTAGTAATCGACGATATGCTCATATTGGTGACGTTATTGTTGCTGTAATCAAGGAAGCAATACCAAATACACCTTTAGAAAAATCTGAAGTGATCAGAGCTGTAATTGTACGTACTTGTAAAGAACTCAAACGTGACAACGGTATGATACTACGATATGATGACAATGCTGCGGTTGTTATTGATCAAGAGGGAAATCCAAAAGGAACTAGAATTTTTGGTGCGATCGCACGGGAATTGAGACAGTTAAATTTCACTAAAATAGTTTCATTAGCGCCCGAAGTACTATAAGTATAATAAAGACGAGACTATAATATAGTTATAACATTTGAATAAAATAGATAAAATTAATCAGTAGATTTGTCTCACGCATATATCTTTAACAATTCATAAAAATATATATATAAAGAAAAAAAGCATGTTGAT